AGTTATATTTAATAAAAAAATTATTTCTATTGGTAAGAAAAGACTAATAAAAGGAATATTATATAAATATTTATTTAAAATATACTCTAAATAATTTTTATTTTATAAAAAAAAATATTTTGATTGGTCAATAAAAATTTATATAATAATATAAATATTTATATTAATATTTATTTTATAATATATATATATATATAAATATAATTAAAAATTTAATAAATAATAAATATAAAAATTCATTATTTTTTTTTTATATAATTATTAATATAATATAATATTTTATTTTTAACAATGAATAATAAAAATTTAATTTTAATGTTGTATTTAATATAAATATTAATAAAAATTTCTTAAAATATAAGAAAAAAAAAAAAAATAATAAAATAATAAATTCTATGTAAAAATTTTTTACAATAGATAAATATTTATGATTTTAGAAATTTATTTATAATTTATTTTACATGTAAATTTTAGTATGAATTTTTAATTATTTTAATAATATAATTAATATTGCAGTAATTAAAATTAAAAATTTAAGAAATTAAGATTTAGTAATATTAAAATTATTAACAAATTTTGTGCCAGCAGTTGCGGTTATACAAAAAATGAAATAAATTTTTTTAATGATAATAAAAAATTTTTAATTAAATAAAATATTGAATTATTAGGTGAAATTTTAATTTAATTAAAATTTAAATTAAGGTTTTGATTTAAGAAATTTTATTAATAGACTAGGATTAGATACCCTATTATTATAAATTTTATTTAAACATTAAAATATTAAATAATTAATTATTGAAACTTAAATAATTTGGCGGTATTTTAGTTCATTTAGAGGAATCTGTTTAATAATTGATAATCCACGAATAAATTTACTTAATTTATTATTTTGTATATCGTTGTTAAAAAAATATTTTTAAATAATAATAATATTTTAAAATTAATAATAAAAATTAATTCAGATCAAGATGCAGATTATAATTAAGAATATAATGGATTACAATAAATTTATTTAAATGGATATTATTTTGAAAAAATTAATTAAAGGTGGATTTAAATGTAATTTTATTTATTTTAGTAAAATGATTAAAAATTAAAATATGTACATATTGCCCGTCGCTTTCATTTAGAAATTGGAATAAGTCGTAACAAAGTAGAGGTACTGGAAAGTGTTTCTAGAAAGACAAATTGAAGCTTATATAAGTATTTCATTTACATTGAAAAGAAATTATTAATTTAATTAATTTGAGGGGGAAAAATTAATTAGAATAAATAATAATAAAAAAATTTTTAAATAAATTATTTTAATGGGGGTTAAAGTATATTTATAAGAAAAAATTTTAAAATTTATAGATGAATAGTATTGTGAAAGAAATTTGAAATATTATGAAAATTAATTTTTTAAAAAGTAAATTTAATTTATTGTATCTTGGGTATCAGAGTTTATTTAAAAAGTTTTTTTAGTTAAAATTATCTCGAATTTAAAAGAAATAATTAATTATAAAAGTTATTGTGTCATAAATATTTTAAATAATTAATTAGAAATGAGATGTTAATCGTTTTTAAATATATCTAGTTTTTTTAGAAATAAATTTAATTTAGAATTTTTTTTTAGTTAAAAAAAAAATTATATTTTTTTATAGGGAAAAATTTAATATTTTAAGGGATAAGCTTTAAATTAAATTTTTATAATAATTAAAAAAATTAATTAAAATTTTTAAAATTTATATTGTTTATAAATTATATATTTTTATAAAAAATTTTATTTTAAATAAAATTTTTAAAAAAAAATTTAAATTTTTATAAAAAAATAATTTTTAATAAATTAAAAATTAGATATAATGATGAAATTAGTATAACTAATAAAAATATAAGATTTATAAGTTTAAAATTAATAAAAAGGAATTCGGCAAATATTTATATTCACTTGTTTAACAAAAACATGTCTTTTTGATAATAATTTAAAGTCTAATCTGCCCACTGATTTAATTATTAAAGGGCTGCAGTATATTGACTGTACAAAGGTAGCATAATCATTAGTCTTTTAATTGAAGACTTGTATGAAAAGGATTTGATGAAATATAGACTGTCTTTTTTTTATAATTAGAATTTAATTTTTTAGTAAAAAAGCTAAAATATGTTTAAAAGACGAGAAGACCCTATAGAGTTTTATTAATAAATTAAATTAAATTTTATATTAAAATTAAAATAAAATTTAATTTTTTAATTTTGTTGGGGTGATAAAAAAATTAAAAAAACTTTTTTTTTTAGTTAAACCATTAATATATGAGTTTTTGATCCATAATTTATGATTATAAGAAAAAATTACCTTAGGGATAACAGCGTAATTTTTTTTTTTAGTTCAAATAAAAAAAAAAGTTTGCGACCTCGATGTTGGATTAAGATAAAATTTAAATGCAGAAGTTTAAAATTTTTGATCTGTTCGATCATTAAAATCTTACATGATCTGAGTTCAAACCGGTGTAAGCCAGGTTGGTTTCTATCTTTAGATACTTATAATATTTTAGTACGAAAGGATTAAATATTAAAAATATTTTTAAATAAAAGAATTTTAATAAGATTTATTTTAAATTAGTTAATTTAATTAAACTATTTTGACAGAAAAAATGTAATGATTTTAGAAGTCATAAATATATAATTAAATTATATAGATAGTAAATGATTTTATTTGACTATTTAAATATTTTAATTGGGATATTAATTTTAATTATTGGGGTATTAATTGGGGTTGCTTTTTTAACTTTATTAGAACGAAAAGTTTTAGGCTATATTCAGATTCGAAAAGGACCTAATAAATTAGGATTTATAGGATTATTACAATCTTTTTCTGATGCTATTAAGTTATTTAGAAAAGAACAAATATATCTGAATTATTCTAATTATTTTTGTTATTATTTTTCTCCTATTTTAGGATTTATAATATCATTATTACTTTGAATATTAATTCCCTATTTTTTTAATTTATTAAGATTTAATTTAGGTTTATTATTTTTTTTTAGTTGTACTAGATTAGGAGTTTATATTATTATAGCTTCTGGTTGGTCTTCTAATTCTAATTATTCTTTATTAGGAGGTTTACGGTGTGCTGCTCAAACAATTTCATATGAAGTTAGTTTAAGATTAATTTTAATATCTTGTATTATTATAGTAATAGATTTTAATTTATTAAAATTTAATTATTATCAATCTTTAGTTTGATTTATTTTTTTAATGATACCTTTAAGATTTTGTTGATTTTCATCTAGTTTAGCTGAAACTAATCGAACTCCTTTTGATTTTGCAGAAGGTGAAAGAGAATTAGTTTCAGGGTTTAATGTAGAATATAGAAGAGGAGGATTTGCATTAATTTTTTTAGCTGAGTACACTAGAATTATATTTATAAGATTATTATTTAGAGTTTTATACTTAGGGGGATATAGTTTAACTTTAATATTTTATATTAAGGTAGTTTTTATTTCTTTTTTTTTTATTTGAGTTCGGGGTACTTTACCCCGATATCGATATGATAAATTAATATATTTATCGTGAAAAATTTATTTACCTATTTCTTTAAATTTTTTATTATTATTTTTAGGGTTAAAGGTTTTTATTATTTAAAAATAATCTATTTTTAGTATAAATTAATAGAAATATATTTCTTTCTTAAGTTTTCAAAACAAATGCTTATACAAGCTCATTAATTAATTATAAAAAATTAAATTATCTCATAATTTTGAAATTATTGGATTTAAAATAAAATAAGAAAAATATAAAATTGTTAATAATTGTCCTGTTAATACATAAGGGGTTTCAACTGGTCGAGCTCCAATTCAAGTTAAAAGAATAACAGTTACTACTATAATTCAAAATAAAATTTGATTAAGGGGATAAAATTGAATTCCTTGAATTTTTTTATTAAATGTAAAGGGAAGGATAATTAAAATTAAAATTGATATGATTAATGCAATAACTCCTCCTAATTTGTTAGGAATTGATCGTAAAATAGCATATGCAAATAAAAAATATCATTCAGGTTGAATGTGAATTGGAGTTACTAATGGATTAGCTGGGATGAAATTATCAGGATCTCCTAATAAATAGGGATTAATTAATACTAATATAATTAATATTAGTAATAAAATAATAATTCCAATTAAATCTTTGAAGGTGAAGAATGGATGGAAAGGAATTTTATCAAGATTTCTATTAATTCCTAAAGGATTATTTGATCCTGTTTGATGGAGAAATAATAAATGGATTATAGTTAATATTAAAATAATAAAAGGAAATAAAAAATGAAAGGTATAAAATCGAGTTAAAGTAGCATTATCAACTGCAAATCCCCCTCAAATTCATTGAACTAAAATAGTCCCTAAATAAGGAATTGCTGAGAGAAGATTAGTAATAACTGTTGCTCCTCAAAACGATATTTGTCCCCAGGGTAAAACATAACCTATAAATGCTGTTCCTATTAATACAAATAAAATAATAATACCAATTATTCAAGTATATTTAAAATTAAATGATTCATAATAAATTCCTCGGCCAATATGTAGATAAATACAAATAAAAAAAAAAGAAGCTCCATTAGTATGGAGATTTCGAATTAATCAACCATAATTAACATTTCGACAAATATAATTTACTCTATAAAATGCTAATTCAATATTAGCAGTGTAATATATAGTTAAAAAAAGTCCTGTTAAAATTTGAATTATTAAGCATAATGCAAGTAGAGATCCAAAATTTCATCATGAAGAAATGTTTGAAGGGGAAGGTAAATCAATTAAAGAATTATTAATAATTTTAATAATTGGATGGGATTTTCGAAGAGGTAGAAATTTATTTATCATTAATTAGATCGAAGGGGTCCAAAGAAAATATTTGTAATAGATACTACTGCAACTAATGTGATAAATAGATAAATAATTATTAAAATTATTAAAAAGTAAGTTTGTTCATTATATAATTTAGTTAAATTAATATTTCTATTATTATTAATAAAAATTAAGTAATTAGATAAATTATTTAATTCAAAGGAATCAAATACTACATTAATTCAGTTTATATTTAATAAAAATAAGTTGATAATTAATAATAAGAAAATAAATAAAATGTACAATAAATTAGATAATTTAAAGTTAAATATTTCATTTGAGGCAATTCTTGATACATAAATAAATAAAACTAATAATCCCCCTGAAAAAGTTAAAAATAAAATATAAGAAAATCAGTAAGTATAAATATATAATCCTGAAATTAGGCAAATTATTAAAGTTTGAGTTAAGATTATTAATCCTATGGATAAAGGATGTTTAAGAAAGAATATATAAATAGCAATAAAGATTATAATAAAGGATAATATTAATTTAATTTCAAAGAATAGTTTAATAAAAATAATAATTTTGGAGATTATTGATAAAGAAATTCTTTTTCTTTGAAGTTTTTAAAATAATTATTTATTTTTGATTTACAAGACCAATGTTTTTTTTAAACTATAAAAACTATTAATGTTAAATATAATAGTTATTTTTATTATGTATATAGTTGGTAATATAATTTTTGTTTCAAAACATAAACATTTATTGATTATGTTATTAAGATTAGAGTTTATTGTATTAAGAATTTTTTTATTATTAATATTATATTTACAATTTATTGAGTTTAATATATATTTATTAATAGTTTTTTTAGTTTTTTCTGTTTGTGAGGGGGCATTAGGCATTTCTATTTTAGTTTCTATAATTCGAAGTTATGGAAATGATTATTTTCAAAGTTTTAATTTACTATAAATGATAAAGTTTTTATTAATAATTTTATTTATAATTCCTTTATGTTTAAAAAAAAATATATTTTGATTGGTTCAATCTTCTTTATTTTTATTAATAGTTATATTTTTAAATTTAACAATTAATATTATAAATTATTGTAATTTAAGTTATTTATTTGGTTGTGATATAATTTCTTTTGGTTTAATTTTATTAAGAATTTGAATTTGTTCTTTAATAATTATAGCAAGAGAAAAATTATATAAATATAATCATTATATTAAATTTTTTCTTTTAAATATTATTTTTTTAATAATAATATTATATATAACTTTCTCTGTGTTAGATTTATTTTTATTTTATTTATTTTTTGAGGGGAGATTAATTCCTGTTTTATTATTAATTGTTGGTTGGGGATATCAACCAGAACGAATTCAAGCAGGGTTATATTTATTATTTTATACTTTATTTGTTTCTTTGCCTTTATTGCTTGGGATTTTTTATATCTTTAAGGAAATAAATTCAATAAAAATTTATTTTTTAAAATTTTATGATTTTAATTTTTATCTTTTATATTTTTCAATAATTATGGCTTTTTTAGTAAAAATACCTATATATTTTGTTCATTTATGATTGCCTAAAGCTCATGTTGAGGCTCCTGTCTCAGGTTCAATAATTTTAGCAGGGGTGATATTAAAGTTAGGGGGTTATGGTCTTTTTCGGGTTTTAATTTTTTTACAAAGAATTTCTTTTAAATTGAATTATTTATGGGTAATTATTAGATTAGTTGGGGGATTTTATATTAGATTAAAATGTTTATGTCAAGTGGATGTAAAGTCATTAATTGCTTATTCTTCAGTAGCTCATATGGGGTTAGTAATTGGAGGTATTATAACTATAAATTATTGAGGTTATTTAGGTTCTTATGTTTTAATAATTGGGCATGGATTATGCTCGTCAGGTTTATTTTGTTTGGCAAATATTAACTATGAGCGATTATTTAGACGAAGTTTATTTATTAATAAAGGAATAATAAATTTTATGCCTTCTTTAAGATTATGATGATTTTTATTATTGTCAGCTGCTATAGCAGCTCCTCCTACTATAAATTTAATAGGGGAAATTAGTTTAATTAATAGATTAGTAAGTTGATCTTATTTAACAATAATTATATTAATAATAATTTCTTTTTTTAGAGCAGGATATAGTTTATATTTGTATGCTTATACTCAACATGGAAAATATAATTTAAATTTATACAGATTTTATACTGGAGTTTCTCGAGAATATTTAATATTATTTTTACATTGATTCCCACTTAACATTTTAGTTTTAAAAATTGATTATTTTATAATTTGATTTTATTTAAGTAATTTAATTAAAATACTGATTTGTGGAGTCAAAAATATGATATAAATTCATCTTAGATAATTATAAGTAAAAATTTTTCAATTTGTTTTATTAGATTTTTTTTTTTATTTATTTATATAATTATAAATTTTTTTTTTATACTTTATTTTATTATGAATGATATAGTAATTTTTTTAGAATGAGAATTGATTTCTTTTAATTCTATAAGAATTATTATGTCTTTATTGTTTGATTGAATATCATTTATATTTATAATATTTGTTACTTTAATTTCTTCTTCTGTAATTTATTATAGAAAAAGTTATATAAGTTCAGAATTAAATTTAAATCGTTTTATTATTTTAGTCTTATTATTTATTTTATCTATAATTTTATTAATTATTAGTCCTAATATTATTAGTATTTTATTAGGATGAGATGGCTTAGGTTTAGTTTCTTATTGTTTAGTTATTTATTATCAAAATTTAAAGTCTTATAATGCTGGAATATTAACAGCTTTATCTAATCGAATTGGGGATGTTTTTATTCTTATAATTATTTCATGAATAGTAAATTATGGGAGATGAAATTATATTTTTTATTTAGATTTTATGTCTAATGATTATGAGATAATAATAGTTGGGGGTTTAATTATTATTGCGGCTATAACTAAAAGAGCTCAAATTCCTTTTAGATCTTGATTGCCAGCTGCTATAGCAGCTCCTACTCCAGTATCTGCTTTAGTTCATTCTTCTACTTTAGTGACTGCAGGGGTTTATTTATTAATTCGTTTTAATTCCTTATTAGTTGATATATTTTTTTTAAAGTTATTACTTTTATTATCTGGATTAACAATATTTATATCTGGTATTTCTGCTAATTATGAGTTTGACTTGAAAAAAATTATTGCTTTATCTACTTTAAGCCAATTAGGTTTAATAATAAGAATTTTAAGAATAGGCTTACCTGATTTATCTTTTTTTCATCTATTAACTCATGCAATATTTAAAGCTTTATTATTTATATGTGCAGGAGTAATTATTCATTTAATAAGAGATAATCAAGATATTCGTTTAATAGGGGGCTTAAGTATATATATTCCTTTAACTTCTTTGTGTATAAATATTTCTAATTTAGCTTTATGTGGGGTTCCTTTTTTAGCTGGATTTTATTCAAAAGATCTTATTTTAGAAATAGTTATAATAAGAAATTTAAATATTTTAATTTTTTATTTATATTACTTTTCTACAGGGTTGACTATATTTTATACTATTCGTTTATTAATATATTTAATATTGAATGATTATAATTTGCTATCTATTTATAATTTATATGATGAGGATTATGTTATATTAAAAAGAATATTTATATTACTTTTTATAAGAGTTATTGTAGGTAGAATATTAAGATGAATTATTTTTTCATTTCCTTACATAATTTATTTACCTTTAAATTTAAAGTTAATAGTATTATATGTAAGTTTTATCGGGGCTTTAATAGGTTATTTAATTAGTAATATAAAAATTTATTCTTTAAATAAATTTTTATGAAGATATAAATTAAGCTTATTTTTAAGTATGATATGATTTATGCCTAATTTATCAACTTATGGTTTAAATTATTATTTTTTAAAATTAGGACAAGATTTGATTAAAAATGTTGACATAGGATGGAGAGAATTATATAGAGGACAGGGAATTTATATAATTATTAAAAAATATTCTATTTTTTTTCATTATATTCAAATAAATAATTTAAAAATTTATTTATTTAGATTTATTTTATGGATAATATTTATATTTATGCTAGTAATTATTAAAAATTAAGTAAGCTATTTAAATAGCTTAAAAAGAGTTTGATATTGAAGATATCAAGGTGATTAAAAGATCTTTAAATATTTATAAAAAAGAAGTTTTATATCTTTACAGTGAAAATGTAATGTTTTAATAAACTATATAAATATAGAAATATTAATGAAATTAATCACTAGTAATTAAGTTAGCAGCTTAATTGTCAGATATTTCATTAATATTAATTATTTATAGTTTTAATTGGAATTTTTATTCAATTTTATCATTAACAGTGATATACCTCTATTTGGTTTCAATTAATAAATTTAATAATTCAATAAATATATTTTAAATAAGGAGTTTATTAACTCTTTCTTTTAAGTCGAAATTAAATGCAAATTGCTTCTTATTTTAAGATAAATTGAATTTCAATATTTTTTGAATGCAAATCAAATGTTTTTATAAACTATAATCCTAAGAATTAATTTGTTCAATTTAATATATTTTGATTTCATTCATGATATAATCCAATTAATAGAAAAATTAAAAAAAAGATAATAGTTTTAGATCAAACAATTAAGTTAGTTATTTTAAAGGTATAAATTATTGGGAAAATTAAAGCAATTTCAACATCAAAAATTAGAAAAATTACAGTAATTAAAAAAAAATGCAATGAAAAAGGGTTTCGGGCCGATGATTTTGGGTCAAATCCACATTCAAATGGGGAACATTTTTCTCGATCTTTAAGGGATTTTTTTGATAGAATTATTGATAAAATTATAACAAAATTAGAAATAATAATAATAATAAAAGATAATAGCACTAATAAAATAATTATTTATATTAAAATAATTAAACTTTTTGATTGGAAGTCAAATATACTAAATATATTATATAAATAATTAATTACCTCATCAATAAATAGAAATATATAAAAATAGTCAAACTACATCTACAAAATGTCAATATCATGCAGCTGCTTCAAATCCAAAATGATGACTTATAGAGAAATGATTATATAAGTGTCGGATAAAACAAGTTAAGAGAAAAATTGTCCCAATAATAACATGTAATCCATGAAATCCTGTTGCCATAAAAAAAGTAGATCCATAAATTCTATCTGCGATAGTAAAGGGGGCTTCTAAATATTCATAGGCTTGTAAAATAGTAAAGTAAATTCCTAGTAAAATTGTAATTAATAGACTATGTTTAGTTTGTGAAAAATTATTTTCTATAATAGCATGATGAGCCCATGTAACAGTTACCCCTGAAGTAATTAAAATAATAGTATTTAATAGGGGAATTTGGAAAGGATTAAATGGAGTAATATTAGAAGGAGGTCAGGTAGATCCAATTTCAATATTAGGAGAAAGTCTGCTATGGAAAAATGCTCAAAAAAAAGAAATAAAAAAAAATACTTCAGAAATAATAAATAAAATTATTCCTCATCGTAATCCCTTAGTTACTAAAATTGTATGTTTACCTTGATAAGTTCCTTCTCGGCAAATATCTCGTCATCATTGGTATATTGTTAGAATAATAATAACATACCCAAGGAATAATAAATTTATATTAAAATTATGGAATCATTTAACTAATCCAGTAACAAAAGTTATAGTTCCAATTGCTCCTGTTAAAGGTCAAGGTCTGTAGTCTACTAAATGGTATGGGTGATTATGTGTTGACATTAATTAACTTCGCTAGAATAAAGAGTACTTAAAATAGAGATTACATAAGATTGAATAACTGCAACTGCTGATTCTAATGTTAAAAGTAAAATTTGTAAAAAAATTAAAAAAATAATAAATAGATTAGGAATTATTACACCAGTGCCTCTTAATAATGTTAAGAGTAAATGTCCTGCTACTATATTAGCTATTAATCGAACAGCTAAAGTCCCAGGTCGAATAATATTTCTAATAGTTTCAATTAAAACTATAAAAGGTATAAGAATACTAGGCGTTCCTTGAGGAATTATATGAATAAATATATGTTGAGAGTTGTTAATTCATCCATATAATATAAATCTTAATCATAAAGAAAGAGTAATGGATAATGAGATTGTCAAGTGACTTGTTCTTGTAAAAATATAAGGAAATAACCCTAAAAAATTATTAAATAAAACAAAGGAAAATAAGGAAATAAAAATAAATGTTGAACCGTTAAAGCTATTAGGCCCTATTAAATTTTTAAACTCAAAATGTAATTTGTGAATAATTAATTTTCATAAAATAAAATGACGATTAGGGATTAATCAAAAAGAATAAGGAATAAATATTAAACCTAAAAAAGTTCTTAATCAGTTAAAAGGAATATTAAATAAATTTGTGGTAGGATCAAAAATTGAAAATAAATTAGTTATCATTTTCAATTAAATAAAATTGTAGAATTGGTTTTTTCTTTAATATTTTTTTTTAATGAAGTGTTAAAAATATAATAATTTAAAATATTATATAATAAAAAGATAATAATAAATAAAATAAAAGAGATAATTCAATTAATTGGCATTATTTGAGGTATAAAAGAATATTAATAATTAATAATTTAAATTTGACATATTTATGTTATATATTTAACTAATTCTTTATAATATAAGTATATCATTAGAAGTAAATGTTAATTTACTATAAAATGGTTTAAGAGACCAGTACTTACTTTCAGTCATCTAATGAATAATTATTAATTCAATTAATAAAGTTTTTAATAGAAATTCTTTCAATTACAATAGGTATAAAACTATGATTAGCTCCACAAATTTCTGAACATTGCCCATAAAAGATTCCAGGACGATTAATAAAAAAATTAGTTTGGTTTAATCGGCCAGGATTAGCATCAATTTTGACTCCTAAAGAAGGTACTGTTCATGAATGAATAACATCTGTCGCAGTAATTAAAATTCGAATTTGGTTATTTATAGGTAAAATAATACGATTATCTACATCTAATAAACGGAAATTATTTTTTTGATCAGAATTTTGAATTATATAAGAATCGAATTCAATATTAGAAAAATCTGAGTATTCATAACTTCAATATCATTGATGACCAATAGATTTCAATGTTATTAGAGGATTATTTAATTCATCTAATAAATATAAAAGTCGGAGAGAAGGTAAAGCAATAAAAATAAGAGTAATAGCGGGTAAAATAGTTCAAATTAATTCAATTATTTGTTCTTCAAGAAGAAATCGATTAATATATTTATTAAAAAATAAAGAAATTATTAAGTAACTAACTAAAATAGTAATTATAATTAAAATAATTAGTGTATGATCATGGAAAAAGATAATTTGTTCTATTAAAGGGGAAGCTCTATTTTGTAAATTAAGATTTGATCATGTTGCCATTTCTAAAAAAAGGATAGTCCTTTATAAATGGGGTTTAAATCCATTACATTTAATCTGTCATATTAGAAATTACTTAAAATTGGTAATTCATTATATGAATGTTCAGCTGGAGGAATATTTTGTAATCATTCAATAGATGAAGGTATATTTAGGGTAAATAATACAATTCGTTGTGTAATTATAGATTCTCAAATAATTATTATTATTATTATTATAGATAATAATGAAATATAAGATCCAAAAGAAGAAATAATATTTCATGAAATATATCTATCAGGATAGTCTGAGTATCGTCGAGGTATACCAGCTAACCCTAAAAAATGTTGAGGAAAAAAAGTTAAATTAACTCCAAAAAATATGGAAATAAATTGAATTTTTAGTAAGTAAGGATTTAAAGTAAGACCTGTAAATAAAGGGTATCAATGAATAAAACCTCCAAAAATAGCAAAAACAGCTCCCATAGATAAAACATAGTGAAAATGTGCTACAACATAATAAGTATCATGTAAAGTAATATCAATTGAAGAATTGGCTAAAATTACTCCTGTTAATCCTCCTACTGTAAATAAAAATACAAATCCTAATCTTCATAATATAGAAGGTCTGTAATTAATTTGAGTTCCATGTAATGTGGCTAATCAACTAAAAATTTTAATTCCTGTTGGGACAGCAATGATTATAGTAGCTGAAGTAAAATAAGCTCGAGTATCAATATCTATTCCAACAGTAAATATATGATGTGCTCAAACAATAAATCCTAATAATCCAATTGCTAATATAGCATAAATTATTCCTAGACATCCAAAAGTTTCCTTTTTTCCTCTTTCTTGGGAAATAATATGAGAAATTATCCCAAATCCAGGTAAAATAAGAATATATACTTCAGGATGACCAAAAAATCAAAATAGATGTTGATATAAAATGGGATCTCCTCCTCCTGCAGGGTCAAAAAATGATGTATTTAAATTTCGATCAGTTAATAGTATAGTAATAGCTCCAGCTAAAACAGGTAAAGATAATAATAATAAAAGAGCAGTGATACCTACAGATCAAACAAATAAGGGTATTTGATCAAATGATAAATTTTTAATTCGTATATTAATAATAGTTGTAATAAAATTAATAGCTCCTAAAATTGAGGAAATTCCTGCTAAGTGTAATGAGAAAATTGCTAAATCTACAGAAGATCCTTGATGAGCAATATTAGATGAAAGGGGGGGATAAACTGTTCATCCAGTTCCTGATCCATTTTCAACAATTCTTCTGGAAATAAGTAATGTTAATGAAGGGGGAAGGAGTCAAAATCTTATATTATTTATTCGAGGGAAAGCTATATCAGGGGCCCCTAATATTAAAGGAACTAATCAATTTCCAAATCCCCCAATTATAATAGGTATTACCATAAAGAAAATTATAATAAAAGCATGGGCTGTTACAATAGTATTATAAATTTGATCATCCCCAATTAATGATCCTGGATTTCCTAATTCAGTTCGAATTAATAATCTTAAAGAAGTTCCAACTATTCCTGCTCAAATACCAAAAATAAAATATAAAGTTCCAATATCTTTATGATTAGTAGAATAAAGTCATTTTCGCTTAATAAAATGGCTGAGGTTAATAGGCAATAAATTGTAAATTTATTAACGAGAGAATTCTCTTTTATTAGGCTTTATATTCAATAATGATTTAAAATTGCAAATTTTAAGGAGTAATAAAAATTACTAAGGCTTAAAGAAAAGTTTCTTTATAAATAATTTTGAAGACTATTAGTTTAATTAACTTAAAACCTTAGTAAAAATAAAAAGTTCTAAGAATTAACCCTAAAATAGAAATTATTCTATAAAATAATCTGTAAAAAAAATAATTATTTTTAAAATAAATTTTAAATCATTTTAATTTTAAGTAATTGAATAATATACAAGAATAAATAATACGAATATAAAAAAATAAAGTAATTAATCTTATTAAAATAAAAATAAAAGAAATAATAAAAAAATTATTTAAAATTATGAAATTGATAATTATTCATTTGGGGAAAAATCCTAAGAGAGGGGGGAGTCCTCCTAGGGATAGAAAATTAATAAATAAAATGAATTTGATTGAAAAATTTAAATTAAATATAAATAATTGATTAATGAAATATACGTTTATTATATGAAATAAGAAACATATAATTCTGATTAAAAATGAGTATATAAAAAAATATAATATTCATAATGATTCACTAATTATAATTGCAAATATTAATCAACCTAAATTATTAATAGAGGAAAAAGATATAAGTTTTCGTAAAGAGGTTTGGTTAATCCCAGCAATAGCTCCAATAATAGTATTTAATATTATAATAATTATTAAAAAATTAATATTTAAATAATATGACAATAAAATTATGGGGGTAATTTTTTGTCAAGTTATTAAAATAAAACAATTTAATCAAGATAAACCTTCAATAATATTAGGGAATCAAAAATGAAAAGGAACTGAACCTATTTTCATTAATAATGATGAATTAATTAAAATAGAAATAAAATTATTAATTTCAAAATTTTTTAATAAAATTATTTTCAATAAAATTGAAAATAAAAAATTAATTGAAGCAATTGATTGAGTAAGAAAATATTTTAATGATGCTTCTGATGTTAGAAGATTATTTGAATTAGAAATTAGGGGGATAAAACTTAATAAGTTAATTTCTAACCCAATTCAGCAACCTAATCAAGAATTAGATGAAATGGAGATTAAAGTGCTAAAAATTAATATAAAGAAAAATAATATTTTATTAGAATTTATTATAAAAAAAATAAAAAATACCAAAAATAAAATAAATTAAAAATTTATTATTAAAAATTTAGGCAAATTACATTAAAATAATAAAATAAATATATTTTAGTGTATGAAGCACAATAATTTTTGATATTATTAGATATAGTTTGATTCTATAAAATATAATAAAGGTAAAAAATTACATAATTTATCCTATCAGAATAATCCTTTTATCAGGCACTTTATTTTTTAAAAAAAAGAGATATCTTTATATTTGGGGTATGAACCCAAAAGCTTATTTTAGCTTATTTTTAA